TTTAACAATTATTATTAGTATAATAAACGTTTTCTAACTATTTCAATAATTTATTTATGATAAAAGAATATAAAGCTATTTCTGATTTTAATATTTTTGAAATGATCGAATAATTTAAGCAAATATTCAAACTAAAAGATAATTTTTTTCTCATTGAATTTTTATCAATACTTTTAATACACGAGAGTAGGATTCGAACCTACATCTTTAGATCATGAGTCTAATGAGTTTAGTAACCAGATTACTCTATCTCGTTAGATTTTCTTATACGTGCTACTTCTAGTGAGAATTGAACTCACATCTATGTCACGAAAAAACATAGTCATTAACCGTTAGACCATAGAAGTTATACATATTTAAGTAACTAATAATTACATATTATTTTTGTAAATCGAAAGAACCTCTAATAAATCTATAATTAACTCCAGGAAGATCCTTAGCCCCTTTACCTTCTATCAAAACTAAAGAATGTTGTTGTAGTGAATGGCCTTCACCAGGAATATAACCAATAACAACACTATTATTAGTCAATTTGACTTTGGCAACTTTTCTATCAGCGGAATTTGGTTTTTTAGGGCTCATAGTATAAACTTTTAAACAAATAGCTTTTTTTTGTGGAGAACCAAACAAAATTGATCTAATCTGTTTTTTATTTTTAGTTCTGTTTTTTTTAATTAATTGTTTAATAGTTGGCATATTTTTACTGTAAAGTTTATTATAGTAGCTTTAAACAGCTAGTGAAATAACAAAAGTAGAAAAAAATAATTTCTAAGAAAATAATAAATCAAAAAAAATCTGAAGAAAAAACGAACAGAACAAAAAAAATAAATAGATAGATGATTTTTTTGTTTTGTTTTATAAAAAAATAAATGAATAAAGTATTCGTGAATACTTTTATATTAAATATCAAAAAAAACAAAAATATAAAAAAATATAAAGCGTTATAGCTAAGAAAAAGTAAGGTTTGTACTGAATTGGTTAATTGTAAAGTTACATCAAAAATATGAAAAATAGATAAATTTGAACTTTCAAATTGTCAAAAGAAGAGAAAAAAAAGAAAATAATGGGAAAAAAAAGAAAAAATAATTCCAATACTAAAAAAAAACAAAAGTTTTTTTATAATTTCATAAAAAAAAAACTTTTGTGTTAAATATCACCCAGAAGAAAAAAATGTAAATAAAGAATATAACGAAAACGAAAACGAAAACGAAAACGAAAACGATAAAATTAAAAATCAACTAGAATTCAAAAAGTCTGACAAATAAAAAATGACAAATTTTTGTTTAGTTATTTTCAATACAGAAAATGAAAGGAATGTAAATAAAGATGAAAGTTTATTGGTTGCTAAAATAAAACAACTAACAAAAGAAAAAAAATTATAAAAAAATAAATATTTTAATTCTTTAATATATTTCAATATTATTTTATAAATTTTATTGTTTTAAATTTATTAATTAAAATTTATACATAAAATAAGAGTGTATTAGGATTCGAACCTAAAATCGTTAAATTAAAAGTTTAAAGCTTTATCCAATTTAGCTATACACTCTTTAAATTCAAATAATTGTAGTTCTTAATCAAATGTAAAATAATTTAACTAAAAAATTAGCAATACGTTTGGAAAGACTCGAACTTTCAGATTTAAATTCGTAATTTAAAGCTTTATCCAAAATTTAAGCGACAAACGTATAAAATATTAAGCTAAATAACTTTTCGAATAGGACTTGAACCTATAAATTTTTAGTTAACAGCTAAATGCTTTACCAAATTAAGCTATCGAAAATTTTCTTCTTTACCTATTAGTTATTTTTCGAAAAGTCCGAAAAAAAAACACGAACTTGCAAGTTCGTGTTTTTTTTTCGGACTTTTCGAAAAATAACTAATAGGTAAAGAAGAATTCTTCTTTACCTATTAGTTATTTTTCGAAAAGTCCGAAAAAAAAACACGAACTTGCAAGTTCGTGTTTTTTTTTCGGACTTTTCGAAAAATAACTAATAGGTAAAGAAGAAAATTTTCGAGATAAAAATTATTGGGAATATAGTTTTAAAATTTATGGTAAAATGTATAATTTGCATTTATAAGTTATTGGTTCAAGTCCAATTATTTCCATCATTTTGCAAGTACATTTATCGATAACTTAAAGAGAATAGCTTAATTTGGTAAAGCTTTAGTTTTCAAAACTAACAATGAAGGTTCAAGTCTTTCTTCTCTTGACTGGTTTCATTACAATGTTTGTTGTAAATAAATATTGTAATAGACTAGTACCTGTAGTTTATTTAAAACTTTATAAATATAATTAGAACATGATCATTAGTCCATTAGAACAATTTGAAATTGTTACCATTTTTCCTATTATTTTAGGTGCTTTCAATATCTCTTTTACCAATTTTTCTTTATTTCTTTTACTAATTATACTTGTAAGTTTATTTTGAATAAATTTAAGTGTTTACAAACCAAAAGTTTTACCAAACTATTGACAATTAATTTGAGAAGAATTTTATAGACTTACTAATAACATAATTCGTGAAAATTTAGGTTCAAAAGGAGAAATTTATTTCCCTTTTATTTTTTCACTACACACATTTTTACTTTTTAGTAATTTAATTGGTATGATTCCTTACAGTTTTACTGTAACAAGCCATATAGTTTTCACTTTTAGTTTATCAATGGCTATATTTATTGGAATAAATATAGTTGGTATAAAAACTCACGGAATTAATTTTTTTTCTTTATTTCTTCCAAGAGGAGTACCTTTAATTATTATACCTTTAATTATTACAATAGAATTTTTATCTTATTTTATAAAAGTTTTTACTTTAGCAATTCGTTTGTTTGCAAATATGACATCTGGACATACTTTATTAAAAATTATTGCAGGATTTTCTTGAACAATGTTAACTTCAGGAGGAATTTTAGCTTTTTTACATCTGATTCCTTTAGCTTTGTTATTTTTACTTATTGGGCTAGAATTAGCTATTGCTCTACTACAGGCTTACGTTTTTACTTTATTAACTTGTATTTATCTAAATGACGTTTTAGATTTACATTAAATTAGCTTTTTATCTTTTTAATCATTAAACTATAACATAATAATATGCCACAACTAGATATTTTACTAATAATTCCACAAATCACGTGATTGTTTCTAAACTTTGTTCTTTTTTATTTTCTTATCACTTTTTTTATTTTACCAAAGTTTTTAAAAGTGATAAAACTAAGAAAATTAATAGTTCTTGAAAATAAGGCTTTAAATTCTACTTTATCAGAAAGTTATTTTAGTAAACGTAAAATTATGATTGCTAAGTTCAATTCTGATTTAAAAAAAATTAAATTTTCTATTTTAGATAAAATTTTTGTTTCAACTTTTTTTGAAAACAAAAAAAAATTTTTGTTTTTAGCAGAATTTAATAAAATAACAAATTGTTTAAAGTCAGCAGCTAAACATACAATTTGTTATTGTAATACCAATTTACTAAATTCTCTATTACTCTTTCCAATTTCAAGTAAAATCTAAAATAGTCTTTATTAATAATATTATCTCATGTATCTAAGCATTGTGTTTTTACCGTTTTTTAGTTCTTTAATTTCCGGATTTGGAGGTCGTTGGTTAGGTTATTATGGATCTAGTTTAACCTCAACCTTTTTTGTAGGATTATCTTTTTTATTGTCATGCTTTGTATTTTTTGAAGTTGGTTTAAATCAACAAGTTGTTTATATAAATCTGTTTACTTGATTTTTTTCAGATTACATTTTTGTTTGCTGAGACTTTTTGTTTGATAGTGTAACAAGCGTTATGCTTATTGTAGTCACATCAATTTCATTTTTAGTGCATATGTATTCTATTGATTACATGAAATCTGACCCCCATTTCCCTAGATTCTGTTCTTTTTTAAGTATTTTTACTTTTTTTATGTTACTGTTAGTTACTTCAAATAATTTAGTACAGTTGTTTTTAGGATGAGAAGGAGTCGGTTTAGCATCATATTTGCTTGTTAATTTTTGATTTACAAGATTATCTGCTAATAAAGCAGCCATAAAAGCTTTAATTGTTAATAGAGTAGGAGACTTTGGTTTATTGATGACTATATTTTTACTTTTTTTTGTGTTTAATTCTGTTGATTTTGATGTTATTTTTTCAACCGTTCCTTTTTTCACACTTTACTCTTTCTGAATTTTGAAATTTGAAATTTCATTTTTATCTGTGATTGGAATTTTTATTGTAATAGGAGCAGTTGGAAAATCAGCTCAATTAGGTTTGCATACTTGATTACCAGACGCTATGGAAGGTCCAACACCAGTCTCTGCTTTAATTCATGCGGCAACGATGGTAACAGCAGGTGTATTTTTACTAGTTAGATTTTCTCCATTAATTGAATTCTCACCTTTTACATTATTTTTACTGATTATTTTAGGATCTTTTACCGCTTTTTTTGCAGCTCTTGTAGGATCGTTTCAACAAGATTTAAAAAAAGTTGTTGCGTATTCTACATGTAGTCAATTAGGTTACATGGTATTTTGTTGTGGTTTATCTTGTTATAATGTAAGCCTTTTTCACTTATTTAATCATGCTTTTTTTAAAGCTTTACTTTTTTTAGGTGCTGGTTCTGTAATTCATGCGATTTCGAATGAACAAGATATGCGACGTATGGGTGGATTTCGTTCTTTTATTCCAATTACGTACTCTGTTATACTGATAGCGTCTTTGGCATTAGTTGGTTTTCCTTTTTTATCAGGTTTTTATTCCAAAGACGTTATTTTAGAAATTGCTAATGTGCATAGAAACCCTAACTTATCTTCACTGAATGTTATTTCACTAGTCAGTTGATTTGGATTATTAGCAGTTTTTTTCACAGCCTTTTATTCTACCAGAATAATTTTTTTAACTTTTATTAACAGCACTAATACTAGTAAAAAATTATTATTGAATGTACATGAACCTTCTTACTTTATAATTTTGCCTTTGATTTGTCTAACTTTAGGTACCATTTTTATTGGTTATTTAACAAAAGATTTCTTTATTGGTTTAGGAACCGATTTTTGAAATACTTCAATTTTTTTGTCTCCAATTACTAATTTTGTAATTGAAAGCGAATTTTTAATTACAAAATTAAAGTGACTACCTTTTTTATTCACTATTTTTGGAATATTATTAGCTTTCGCTTCCAATTTTTTCACTTTCAATTTTAAAAAACAGTTTTTCACTTTCAATTCTTTTTTATTTTTATTAAATAAAAAATGATATTTTGATTTAATTTACAATAGAATTTTTGTATTTCCTTTATTGTCTTTCGGATTTTTTGTTTCTTTTAAAAATTTAGATAGAGGTTTTATTGAAATTTTAGGACCAAAGGGAACGACTTCATTAGTAAATAAAATATCTATCTACTTATCAAATATACAAACTGGTCAAATAGCACATTACATCTTTTATTTAATGTTAGCCTTAGGCTCTATAATTTGATTTTCAACTTCAAATTATATTTATTATAAAAATCTAAACGAGCTTTTTTTTATTTTTTTCATTCTTGTGTTTTATATCTAATAAACAAAGTTTTACAAATATATTTGGAGTTCATGGCTTAAAGGTTAGAGCGTACGCGTGTGACATGCTAAATTGTTCAAATACAATTTTAAACTTTATTATAATTTTGATTTTTAAAATAAGTGAAAATCTTATTGATTAAGAATAACTTAATCAAATTGTTTAATTTATAATTTGTAGCTATAAATTATAAAGCTAAATTAAACTTTAATGATGTAATTAGTAAGAAAATAAATAATAACTTATTGAAAATAATAAACTAACTCTAAATACATAAAACTAGAATACTATATAATTAAATATTTTAAGCGTGCTACAATTTTAATTTAAATTTATTGTAAAATAAGTTTCTTAAGTTTTTAATTACGTTAAAATAAAAAAATCGAAAGCATGGTGAATATCATTAATGATATTCAAGAAAAAAATAAAGCAAAATGTTTTTTGTAATGAAAAATTTATTTACTGCTGAAATATTTTGCAAAGCTATATGACGAGTAATTGTCACGTATAGTTTTTGACAGAGTTAATTCATTATAATTCATATAAATTATAATAATGTTCTCGACTGTAATTTGATAAGCGTGAGATTGATTGTTCGATTCAATCTGAACTCATAAAATAAGTTATTAAAATTTGTTACTACTCAAAAATGTTTTCAAGTGTTTTCAAACTTTCTATTTTTTTTAATCCTTTAATTTGATTATCATTAATTCCTTTAGCAGCAATAGTAATTTTATTTCTAATTCCGCAAAAATTTGTAACGCCAATAAAAATTTTTACATTAACTGTTACCTGTGTTGTTTTTTTGGGATCTTTACTTTTATGAATTAATTTTTTTAATTACACTTCATTTTTTCAGTTTTCTGATTCTTTTCAACTTACGAGTCATTTCAATTTTTATTACTCTGTTGGTTTAGATGGAATTTCTCTCTTTTTTTTAATTTTATCTACTTTTTTGATAATGATTTGTATTTTAATTAGTTGAAACTCAGTCACTTTTTTACTAAAAGAATATTTAATTTGTTTTTTATTTTTGGATTTTTGTTTAATTCAAGTATTTTCAGTCTTAGATATTTTTTTATTTTATATTTTTTTTGAAAGTGTTTTAATTCCTATGTTCTTAATTATTGGAATTTGAGGTTCTCGTGAACGAAAAGTTAGAGCTTCTGTTCAATTTTTTTTATATACTCTAATAGGTTCATTTTTCATGCTAACTGCAATAATTTTTATTTATTCGATTACAGGTTCAACAGACTTAACTATTCTATGATTTACGGAATTTTCACATTTTCATCAAGTAATTTTGTGAATAGCTTTTTTTTTCGGACTAGCGGTTAAAATCCCAATGATTCCATTTCATATATGATTACCTGAGGCTCATGCGGAAGCACCAACTTCAGGTTCCGTTATTTTGGCAGGAATTTTATTGAAGCTCGGAGGTTTTGGTTTCTTAAGATTTTCTTTACCAATTTTTCCTTATGCTAGTATGTACTTTGCCCCTTTTATTTTTATTTTAAGTTTAATAGCAATTATTTATGGATCTTTAACTACATTACGTCAAATAGATTTAAAAAAAATAATTGCTTATTCTTCTATTTCTCACATGGGATTTGTGACACTAGGAATATTTTCTTTGAGTACTATTGGTTTAGAAGGTAGTATTATTCTTATGCTGAGCCATGGATTTGTATCAAGCGCTATGTTTTTCTGTGTAGGGGTACTTTATGATAGACATAAAACAAGAATTTTGAAATATTATAGCGGTTTGACACAGGTAATGCCTTTATTTTCTGTGTTTTTTCTATTTTTTTCTTTAGCAAACATAAGTTTTCCTACTACAAGTAGTTTTATTGGCGAATTACTAATTTTATCAAGTTTATTAAATATAAGTTTTTTTTTAACTTTTTTCACATCTTTTGGAATTATTTTTTCTGTAAGTTATACAATATGGTTAAATAATAGACTAAATTTTGGTTCCTTGAAAATTCAATATTTTGATAACTTTCAAGATGTTTCACGAAGAGAATTTTTTATAATGCTTTTACTAGCGTTTGTCATTTTATGAATTGGTATTTATCCTACTTTATTTATAAACGAAATTAACTTTTCAGTTTTAAATTTAGTAGAACATTTGTCTATTTAACAAAAAATTAAAATGAAACTTTTTAGTTATTGATTTTACATTAATTTTTACCCAGTCTTACTTATGTTTTCTTTATTTTTAGATTGTGAATTAAGTTTAATTCTTTATAATTTTTTAATATTACATTTTGTTTTCGGTTTAGTTGCAATTTTTAATGATTACGTTTACAGAAAACAAGTAAGAGTTCTACTTGTTTTTATAATCAAAATTTTGGCAATAAACTTGTCCTGTTTTTTTTTTGAAATGGTTTTCTAAATACTACAAACTATGAACAATTTTTTGCTTGATATCTATTCTTTACTCGGAGAAACTTTTTTATTTTTTAATATTTGTTTAATTTTATTATTTGGTACTATTTTTAGTGGTTCTTTGACGTTAGGTTTTCCTATTTTAAGTAAAAGTGTGAAATTTTTATCAATGCAAACAATAATTCTTTTTTACTTTTTGGTTAATCAAATTCCTATTTTTATGATTAGTTGAAATAACTTAATAATAATTGATTCCTTTTCGTTTTATAGCAAATCTATTATTGGTCTAATTTGTTTTTTATTTATTTCTTTTTTGATAGGTAACAAAAATAACTTTCTGAATTTTGAATTTTGAATTTTATTATTATTAAGTATTTTAGCATTATGTTTTTTAATTCAAGCTTACAATATTCTTATAATTTATTTAAGTATTGAATTTTTAAGTTTAATTTTTTATATCCTAGCAAGTTTAAAACGCGATTCAGAATTTTCGACAGAGGCAGGTATAAAATACTTTATATTAGGAGCATTTTCATCTGCTTTATTGTTATTTGGATTTGCATTACTCTACAATCTTACTGGAATAACCAATTTGCAAGATTTTTTAGTGCTTTATACAAACTATGGAACTAGTTTTGTAAACAATAAATTTGATTATTTTTGAGTTACAGTTAGTTTACTTTTCATCTTAGCAAGTTTTTTGTTCAAGTTAGGTTCAGCACCTTTTCATTTTTGACTCCCTGATGTTTATGACGGAGCTTCATCAAAAGTTACTGCTTTTTTTGCAATTATACCTAAATTGGGGATTCTTAGCATTGTTTCTAGATTTTATTATTTGATTTTTTTTGATTTATTATTTTCTTCAATTTATTATTTTTTAATTATCTGCGTCTTTTTATCTAGTTTATTTGGTACTTTTGGCGCCTTTTACCAAAAAAAGTGAAAACGATTTATTGCTTTTAGTTCTATAAACCATTCAAGCTTTTTTTTGATATGTATTTGTTCTAATAATTTAGAAAGTTTACAATATCTATTTATTTATCTATTTATCTATTTATTTATGACTATTGGTTTTTTCTCATTTTTTTGTAATTTTCGTTTTGTAAAATACCCAAACATTGTTAATAGTCGATATTTATCAGATTTGAATTGTTTAAGCCATTCAAATAACTTAGCTGCGATTTCAATGTCTTTAATTTTATTTTCTATGGCTGGTATCCCTCCCTTAGCAGGATTCTTTACAAAATTTTTTGTTTTACTTTTACCAATTTCAGATAAATTTTTAAGTGTTGTATTTTTCGTTTTAGTTTTGAATTGTATAGCTTGTTATTATTATATAAACATTATTAAAATTATGTATTTTAATAATGTTTTTAAAAAAAATTTACCTGTAACAGCGTCTTTATCTTACTGCAGCTCTGTAGTACTTGGTCTATGTATCCTGATTATAATTTTATTCTTGATTGATCTTGAAGATTATGTTTTGTTTACGAACCTAATGTTTTCTTTTGTAACCAAATAAAAATCTAGTGAATTATTGTTATGATATTATTAGCACTTTTAAAAATATTTCTTTTAATTTTACCACTTTTAATTGCAGTTGCTTATCTTACTCTAGCAGAACGAAAAATTATGGCTTCAATTCAACGTCGTAAAGGTCCAAACGTTGTTGGAATTTATGGTTTACTACAACCTTTAGCAGACGGTTTGAAGTTGTTTGTTAAAGAAACAATTTTACCATCAAGTGCTAGTACAAAAATTTTTATAATAGCGCCGATTTTAACTTTTTTTGTTGGTTTATTGTCTTGATGTGTAATACCTTTCGGAGAAGGTTTAGTCTATGCGGACTTAAATATCGGCGTATTATATTTACTATCAATTTCTTCTTTGGGAGTTTACGGAATTATAATCGCAGGTTGATCTAGTAATTCAAAATATGCTTTTTTAGGTGCTCTGCGATCAACTGCACAAATGATTTCATATGAAGTATCTATAGGGTTAATTATTATCAGCGTGTTATTGTGTACTGGCTCTTTAAATTTTTCAGAAATTGTTTTGGCACAACAAACTGTATGGTATTTTATTCCTTTGTTTCCTATGATGATTATGTTTTATATATCTATTTTAGCAGAAACTAATAGAGCGCCTTTTGATTTACCAGAAGCAGAGGCAGAATTAGTTGCAGGATATAATGTTGAATACTCAGCTATGGGTTTTGCTTTATTTTTTTTAGGTGAATATGCAAATATGATTTTAATGAGTAGTTTAACAGTTTTACTTTTTTTCGGTGGATGGTTACCGATTTTTAATTGAAATTTTTTTTTTTGGATTCCAGCAATAATTTGGTTTAGTTTAAAAACAACTCTTTTACTTTTTGGTTTTATCTGAGTTAGATCTTCTTTTCCTCGTTATCGTTATGATCAGTTGATGAGATTGGGTTGAAAAGTGTTTTTACCTTATTCTTTAAGCTATATTTTTTTTGTGAGTAGTATACTAATAAGTTTTGATTGATTACCTCAATAACTTAAATTTAAATAACTAATAATTCCATGAATCTTATTTTTAACGAATATTTTTTTATTTTCATTTTCATTTTCATTGCTGGAATTTTATCTACAGTTGTTTTTAGTTTGTCTTATTTAATCGTTTATCAAAAACGTGATCAAGAAAAGGTAAGTGCTTATGAGTGCGGATTTAATCCTTTCGATGATGCACGAGCAACATTTGATATACGATTTTATTTAGTGGCTATTTTATTTTTAATTTTTGATTTAGAAGTTAGTTTTTTATTCCCTTGAGTTACAATATTAAAATCCACCTCAAGCTTTGAATTTTGAATAATGATTTTTTTTTTGATTATACTTACTATAGGATTTATTTATGAATGATTTAAAGGAGCCTTAGAATGAGAATAAATAATTTGCAAGAAGCATAAACTATTAACTTAATAACTTGAAAAAATACTACCTGAACCCTTTAGAACTCAAATTGTAGATTCTTGGTTTACTTATCTTACTGTAGTAAAATCTATGGGAAATCAAGTCGTTAATAGTATAAAGTCAAATTAATAAATATAAACTAATGTTAAGTTATAAAAACAATGTTTTCATTTTAATTTTATTTACTCCTAATAATATTTTTACTACAATTATAAATTATAATAAAAATATATTGTATAAAAAAAGTTTAGGAGTAAATAAAATTAAAGGTTTAAAAAAATTAACACAATCTTCTATAAAAAATATTTCAAATGAAATTTCAAATTTTTTAAAAGATTTTAATTTCAAATTTCATTTGAAATTAAAAGGGTTAAATAAATTTAAAAAAATAGTTTTAAAAACTATTTTTTTAAATTTTAAAAGAACAGATTTCGTTCTATCTATCTCTGATGAAACAATTATCCCTTACAATGGGTGCAAACGCAAAAAAAAAAGACGATTATAAATTTCATACTAATGAGATAGTTCAGTTGGTTAAGAACATTAGAATCATAATCTAAAAGTCATAGGTTCGAATCCTATTCTCATTAATAAATTGGCTAGAAAGCAAAACTTGGTTACTGCATAAGATTGCAAATCTTTATACGATTGGTTCGATTCCAATTCTAGCTTCAAAGCTGTATTAGAGAGGTTAATAATATAATAATTAAATAAAAAACAACAATGAACGTTACATTACAAAGTGCTAAAATGATTGGAGCAGGGCTTGCTACAATAGGTTTGACTGGTGTAGGTGCTGGCGTAGGTATAGTTTTTGGTTCTCTGGTTATGGCTTATGCTCGTAATCCTTCCCTTAAACAACAACTATTTGGTTACACTATTCTAGGTTTCGCTTTAACAGAAGCTGTGGCTTTATTTGCATTAATGATGGCTTTTTTAATCTTATTTACTTAAAATTATTGATTTAATATAATATTTTGATTTGGAGTATAGCGAAATAGGCTATCGTATTCACTTTGGGTGTGAAAGATTGCAAGTTCGAGTCTTGTTACTCCAAACAGCAATATAAAGATGAGTGGTTGAGTGGTTGAAGACATCAATTTTGAAAATTGAAATAAAAATTATTTATCGTAGGTTCGAATCCTACTTCATCTAATTATCTTAAATTAGTTTAGATAGCTCAGTTGGTTGAAGAGCATAAGATTGAAGATCTTTGAGTCATAGGTTCGAATCCTATTCTAAACAAATAAAATAATGTGCTAGTAAACTGTATGATAATGTGTATAGTTAATAATAAAACAATAAGCAAACCTTTCTCCCCACATTTGTCTATTTATTCTTCACAAAATTCATCTTTATCTTCAATATTTCATCGTTTTTGCGGTGTTTTATTGTGTATTATGTTAGTTTATACTTTGTTAATTTTATTTTTTTTGGTAAATTTATTTATTGCATCTCCAAAATTTTTTTCTATTAAATTTGTAAGTTTAAGCTACTCACTTTTGTTTTATTACTCTTTTTTTTTAGTTTTTTATCACTTTTTATCAGGAATTCGTTTGATATGTTGAAACTTAAAATTTAAATATATTAATAATAAAAACTTAAAAACTGTAAATTTTGTTATTTTGTTATCTTACATTACATTTATATTAATAAAACTTATATAATTTTTACAAAATGTTTATTCAAAAAATTGAAAAACTTATATTTAATGAGGATATCTTTTTTGTAAGTGCTAATTATAAGTACATTCGTATTTATAGATGAAATCCTTCTTTAAATATTAAACCATGGTTTAATATTTATCCTATTGTTTTAAATGAAACATCTACTCAATTAATGGTACTAGATGTTTTATTTAAAATAAAAAATGATTTCGATTCCACCTTAGCGTTTAGACGTTCTTGTAGAGAAGGTATTTGTGGAAGCTGTGCAATGAATATTAATGGTTTAAATTCCCTAGCATGTTTAAAACCAACAAATTTTCAAAACTCATCTTTTTTAACTATATACCCTCTACCACACTTGTTCGTTATAAAAGATTTAATTTCAGATTTAACAAATTTTTATAATCAATTTAAATTGATTAAACCCTGATTGATAAATAATAAAGCTTACAACAATAAATTTAATTTACAATCTAAATATGATAGAATACTCTTAGATGGTTTATACGAATGTATTTTATGTGCTTGTTGCTCATCAAGTTGTCCAAGTTATTGATGAAATTACGATAAATATTTAGGTCCTGCTATTTTATTACAAACTTATCGTTGGATTATTGATTCCCGTGACGAAAATAGTTTATCAAGACTTAATTTTTTGAATAATAAGTTTAGAGTTTCTAAATGCCATAATATTTTTAATTGTATAAAAGTATGTCCTAAAAAACTAAATCCTACAAAAGCTATAAATATTTTAAAAAATTTGATTGCAGAATAAGGCGAAGAGAGCTGGGTTTAGGTTTAGTCTTAGTTTGTGGTTCTAAAGTTCGTGGGTTCGAGTCCCATTCTTCGCCCTACTTAAATGTAAAAATATTAAATTTGTTGTTATAATGTTTTTAGAAACTTATCTATTTAACTTATTCTTTTGTTTAGCTTTAAGTTCTGCGTTATTAGTAGTATTTTCTAGCAATGCAGTTTACTCAGTTTTTTTTTTGATTTTAACTTTTTGCAATATAATTTTTATTCTTTTATTTATAGGAGCTGAATTTTTTGCTTTTTTGCTTTTGATTGTATATGTAGGAGCTATAGCTGTTTTATTTTTATTTGTTATTATGATGTTAAATATTAAAATAACGAAATCAAGTTTATTACAAAATAAACTTTTTGTTTATAGTCCTTTACTGTTTATTACTTTTTTGTTTGTTTGAGATTATTTCTATCAGTTTTCTAATATTCTAAACGTTTATTGAATTAACACTCGATGTGAAAATTATTATTACGACAATTGAATAATAGAATTAAATAATTTAATGAACATAAAAGTAATCGGAAAAGTTTTATACAATGATTATTCTTTACTCTTCATACTCTCAAGTTTTATACTGTTAATTGCTATGATAGGTGTAATTATATTAACTGTTAACCAAAAAGTTTATGGAAAAGCAAAAAAGCAAAAAATTGAAATGCAGTTAGACAGAAAATCAAAAAAAACTGTCAAATTTATTCACTTACGAAAATTATAAACATAATTAAAAATTTGCAGATATGATGAAATTAGGTAGACATATTAGGTTTAGATTCTAATCAAACATTATACATATTAACTTGGTGAGGGTTCGAGTCCCTCTATCTGTAAATGAATGTGAAGTAAATAAAATCTTCTAACAACAAAAATTAAATTACGAAAGTAATTTAATTTTTGTTGTTAGAAGATTTTATTTACTTCACATTCATTTACAGATAGAGGGACTCGAACCCTCACCAAGTTAATATGTATAATGTTTGATTAGAAAATTAATTAAGAAGAATAGGATTCGAACCTATGAAATCAAAAGATGATAAATTTACAGTTTATTGCTTTTAGCCACTTAGCTATCTTCTTTTACCAAATAAATATATTTTTTACCTAATCTTAGTTAATAGAAATTTTTCTGTAAAGCCAAGTAAAGGTATAATAATTAAAATAAAAAAAAAGTAATAAAAGCTTAAAACTTGACCAATAAAAATATATGGGTCTTCCACAGGCATCCCTCCTATTCAACCTAACAATAAACAACAACTTAGAAAAATTCAATATAAAAGTTTATAAATAGGTCTAAATCTAGAACTTTTAACTTTTGTAGTATGTAGTCATGGTAAAATAGCTAGAATCAGTATTGAAAACAACATAGCAATAACTCCTCCCAATTTGTGGGGGATACTTCTTAAAATTGCATAGAATGGTAAAAAATATCACTCTGGTACAATATGAGTAGGCGTCACCATAGGATTTGCTTCTATATAATTATCAGAATGACCCAATAAATTAGGATAAAAATATAAAAATCAAAAAAAAAAGATAAAAAAGAAAATTAATCCTAAAAAGTCTTTTACAAAAAAATAAGGAAATAAACTAATTTTATCTGGACTTGATTCTATTCCTAATGGGTTTCCAGAACCTTCTTGATGTAAAAAAGCTATATGAACTAAAGAAAAACCTATAATAATGAAAGGTAAAAGATAATGTAAACTAAAAAATCTATTTAAAGTTGCGTTATCAACTGAAAACCCTCCTCAAAGCCAAAAAACTATGTGGTTACCTATTTTAGGTATAGCTGATACTAAATTTGTTATAACAGTGGCACCTCATAAACTCATTTGTCCTCAAGGTAAAACGTATCCTATAAAAGCTGTTATTATCATTAATAAAAAAATAATAATTCCTATTAGCCAAACTCATTGTTTTGGTTTTGTATAAGATCCAAAATATAAACCTCTGAAAATATGAATATAAACAACAACGAAAAACATGGATGCTCCATTAGAATGAATATAACGTAACAGTCATCCAAAATTTACATCTCGCATAATATGCTCTACACTAGAAAAAGCGAGGTTTATGTGAGGAGTATAATGCATTGTGAGAAATATTCCAGTTATTATTTGTAAGGCCAAACAAATCAAAGACAAAAATCCGAAGTTTCAAGCGTAATGTAAATTTATTGGGGTAGGATATGAAATTAAATGATTATTAAATATAGTTACAAAAGGATATTTTAAAAAACGCATAAGATGTTAAATTCAATTCTAGGATGTTTATTCGTTATTGGACTCGAACCAATAAAATTTATTTATGTTAAAAGATAATGAATTTTAAATCCATCGTGTTTACCAATTTCACCAAACGAATAAATAAGTTGCTATTTAGTACTGGCGTAAAAGGACTCGAACCTATAAATGATAACATCAAAAATTATCGCCTTTCCTTTTGGCTATACGCCACAGTATTACATAAATATAGTAGTATAAAGCGAATAAGAAGATTTGAACTCCCTTTTTTAGTGTGGAAAACTAATGATTTACCAATTAATCTATACTCGCTTTTTTTATAGTAAATTATATTTGTTTTATATATTCCCTTAGAATCAATTTATTTTGAGATTGGAATTGTGAAATTTTATATTTTTTTTGATAAAAATTTAGAATTTGTATATTTGATTTCAATTTGTCAAATAAAACAAAAAAAATTTGCTTTTCATAACTTTTTTCTAAGTTTAATAGTAAGTTAAGTTGATTTTGTAATAACAAATTTTTTTTGTTTTGTATAAATAAAGTAAAGTTGGTTAAATATTTTGAGCTTGAACTTAAATAATGTTGTTTTAAATAGATAAACAAACTTTTAGTTTTATTTATTGTTTTATTGAATTTTATTTGTTGATTCAATTTTAAAGTTGTTGTAGTAAAGGAATTTATTAATTTAGTTTTATCACTATAATTTTTATTTTCAAAAAAAGAGTTTATTGAAAAACTAAATTTTTCAATTCCAATTCAACAAAAAAAAATAAAACAAATTAAAATTAAAAGTTCTTCGTTAAGTAATAAAATTTTACTTGAAATTGATAAAGATATTACTATGATAATTAAAAGATTCATTGTTAAAACTTGATAATTTTATTTTTTAAGATCCTCCTCATCAATAGATTGATACGAATAAAAACAATCAAACTACATCAACAAAATGTCAATACCATGCAGAAGATTCGAATCCGAAGTGATGTTGTTGTGTTAACTGTGAGTTTAGTAATCGAACCAAGCAAACTGCCAAAGATATTGTTCCAACTATAACATGAAAACCGTGAAAACCTGTTGATAAATAAAATGTAGAACCATAAATTCCATCAGATAATCTAAAATCAGCAGTTTTATACTCGTAAGCCTGTAGTAGTGTAAAAATTAAAGCAAATAATATAGTTAAAAACAAGCTTATATAAGCTTGTTTGCGAAAATTGGAAATCAAAGCGTGGTGACATCAGGTTACAGTACAACCAGATAATAATAATATTAGTGTATTTAAAAAGGGTATTTTTCAAGGATTAAATGTATATATCCCTTTAGGTGGTCATATATTTCCTATTTCAATTGAAGGTGAAATACTATTGTGAAAAAAAGCTCAAAAAAAAGCCACAAAAAAAAAGATTTCTGATACTATAAACAAAAGTACTCCAAATCTTAAACCTTGTTGAACTAATCCAGTGTGGTGTCCTTCAAATGTAGATTCTCTTACAACGTCTCGCCATCACATAAACATTATTAGAAATATAAAAATAAAATTTAAAATTAATAATTGTTTTCCATAATTGAAAATATGAAAATAGAAAACAGCACTTAAAGCACATGAAAAAGCTGCCATGGAACCAAGAAAAGGCCAGGGGCTAGGATCCACTAAGTGAAATGGATGTTTTTGATAATTTCTAGAAATAAGAATTGAATTATTCATAAATATAATTAGTTTAATTTTTGAATCATTTTTTTGTAAAAATTTTAAGATTTTTTTTTAGTTTTTTACTACTTATTTTTTTGTTTATTGAAAACAAAAGAATAAGTAGTAAAATTAAAATTATTATTTTACTAAATGATATTCTCATTAGATTGAATCAAATTTGCTTGATAACCATGCAACATAATTTGGCAAACGTACGGCTTCCACAACAATTGGCATAAAACCATGATTAACTCCGCATATTTCGCTGCATTGTCCGTAGTAAAGTCCTTCTCTTTTGATAAAAAGAGAAGTTTGGTTTAAACGACCAGGTACTGCATCGCATTTTATTCCTAAGGAAGGTACTGCTCAGCTATGTAAAACATCAGTTGCTGATACAATTATTCTCAAATGAGTATTAATAGGTACAACCATACGATTATCAACTTCTAATAATCTTAGCTGTCCTTTAACCAAGTCTTCTTCTGGAACCATGTAGCTATCAAAATTTATAGGTTCATATTCTGATTTTAAATAATCAGAATATTCGTAACTTCAAAACCATTGATGCCCTAATGTTTTGATTGTTATAGTAGGAGAAATTACTTCGTCCATTGCATAAAGCAACGAGAAAGAAGGTATTGCAATAATTAAAAGAATTAAAGCTGGAGTCGTAGTTCATACAATTTCAATTAATACGCCATGAGTTGAATTAGAAGAAATTTCATTTTGAGAATATTCGAAAAATCACATGGTTCTAATTAGCATTCAAGTAACAAAAACCAGTATTGTTAAAACAAAAAACATTAAATCATGGTGGAGATTGATAATACCTTCCATTATAGGTGTAGCAGGATCTTGAAAATTAATTTGTCAAGACTCTGCCGTATCACAAAATCCAATGTCATAAAAGAGTAAAGAGTAAAGAGCAGGAAACTTTTTCATAGATTAAAATTGTGTTTGAATAGATTCAACAACGATAGGAGTTTCTTCAAAGGTGTGATAAGCTGGGGGCGAAGAAATTACTCATTCTAAAGTTGCGACTCCTTTTTTTGTTGGTTTATTATATGATGTTACTTTTCAAGGTTCAAGAGAACAAAGATTCTTTGAAGATAAAGCTTCGAAAACTAAATAAAAAAAAAACAAAGTACTTAGTAAAGCAATATATGAACCATAAGACGCGATTAAATTTCAATTGAAATAAGCATCAGGGTAATCCGGAATTCTTCTAGGCATTCCCGCTAATCCAAGAAAATGCATAGGCATAAAAGTTAAATTTACTCCTATAAAAGTAGATCAAAAATGTATTTTTCCTAATACTTCTGAATACTGAACTCCTGTGATTTTACCAAATCAGTAGTAAAAACCACTAAAAATAGCAAAGACAGCCCCCATGGACAATACATAATGAAAATGAGCAACTACATAATAAGTATCATGCAAACTTATGTCTAATCCCGAATTAGCTAATACTATACCCGTTAATCCGCCTATAGTAAACAAAAAAATAAAACCAATAGCAAATAACATAGGAGTTTTAAAAACTATTGAACCTTCTCACATAGTTGCAATTCAACTAAATATTTTTATACCAGTAGGGACCGCAATAATCATGGTTGCCGCGGTGAAATAAGCTCTAGTATCAACATCTAAACCAACAGTGTACATGTGATGTGCCCATACAATAAAACCTAAAATTCCTATAGAAATCATAGCATACACCATACCTATGTAACCAAATATAGGTTTGTTTGAAAAAGTTGAAATAACATGACTAATTATACCAAAACCTGGTAGTATTAAAATGTAAACTTCAGGATGACCAAAAAATCAGAAAAGATGTTGATACAATACTGGATCTCCTCCACCTGATGGATCAAAAAAAGTTGTGTTGAAATTTCTATCAGTTAATAACATAGTAATTGCTCCAGCTAATACCGGAACAGCTAATAAAAGCAAAAAAGCAGTTACAAAGATTGATCAAACAAATAAAGGAATTCTGTAAAAGGTCTGGCCAGGATTTCTCATATTTATTATGGTTGAAATAAAATTAATTGCACCTAAAATTGATGAAGCTCCAGCTAAATGAAGACTAAATATAGCTAAATCAACTGATGCTCCAGAATGGCTTTGTATTGAGCTTAAAGGAGGATAAACAGTTCATCCAGTTCCAGATCCAACTTCCACTATTGAAGATAATAATAGCAAACTAAGGGCAGGTGGTAATAATCAAAAAGAAATATTGTTTAAACGTGGAAAAGCCATATCAGGACTTCCTATCATTATTGGTACAAATCAATTTCCAAAACCTCCAATCATTATTGGCATTACCATAAAAAATATCATTAAAAAAGCATGAGCCGTAATTAATACGTTGTAAACTTGATGATTACCCAAAAGAAGATGATTTCCTGGTTGAGTTAATTCCATTCTTATCAGCATAGACATACAACCTCCAAGTATTCCAGCGAAAGCACCAAATAATAAATAAAGAGTTCCTATATCTTTGTGATTGGTCGAAAAAATTCAACGATAGATTCACTGCAAATTTTTCATTATCAATTCACTTTTAGATTATTTTTTATACTGTTACATAAATATTGCATATCGAGAGAGACGGGATTTGAACCCGCAATTTTTAACGCGACAGATTAACACTCATACCATTTAAGTTTCTCTCTCTTTAGCTTCGAATAATAAACTTGTCTTAATAACATTTATTGCAAATAGCTTTTAAGTTTAAACATGTTTTTAATTTTAACATGTTTTTAATTTTAAAAGCAAAACTTTCATCAATTCCATAAATTTCAAATAAAACAACTCCTGGTTTGAAAAACCCAAAATGTTCTGTTATTACTCCTTTACCTTTACCCATACGAGATTCTGAAGGTAATTTTGTTACTGTGTTAACAAAATTAAAAAAAAAACAACTTTTTAAAAGTTGTTTTTTTAAAAGTTGTTTTTTAATAAAAAAGTGCAAATCAAGTTGTTGTTGTTTTGTTAATTTTTTATAACAATTAATTTTAAAAGCAAAACTTTTTTTTCTGGATAGATGATTTTTTGAACTTTGTTTATTATTTGAAAATGAAAAATGAACTTTTTTTGTTGATAAATGATTTAATTTCATAACGTTAATTTAGTTTACTAAAATTTGAGTAAAAAATTCAAATTTTAAAATTACAAGTTCCTAATTTAACAAAAATCGGTTTATTCATAAAATCAACTCTGTAGTCGAAACTTGTAGTTTTCACTTTTCCTACACTAAAACTAATTTTTTTTGACATATTATTAGTTTTAGTGTTATCAAATCGGCCAGTCAATTGAACTTTAAAACCTTTGATTAAAAAAAAACTTGGACCTTTATTTGTTCACTCAATTTGTAATTGATTTAGTTTTTTCGATAAAAAAAATACAAGAATATTAAAAATTTTTTTAGGATTATAAAACTTATATTCCAAATATTGAATATAAGTTTTTAAGAACTCCGAAGAAATAAAACTCGTTTTAAGATAAAAACGAGTTTTAATCTTTTGATCTTTAAATTTAAAGGATCAAAAATTGGAAAATTTTTTAATGAGATGAAAAGAAGAAATATTTTCTTTTTTTTGTAAAAAAAAAGAAAAACAAACCAATGAATTGTATATTGAGCTCTCACTTTTCAGTAAAAAAAAACTATATTTTTGTAAACTTTTTTTTACAAAAGAATAAAAAGATTGATAAAAAAAATAATGAGAGAAAAAAACATTAATTTTTCCGTAATATTGAAAAATTTTAGGCCAATAATTTATTAAACCTAATTGTTGGCTTTTAGGGTTAGTTTTTTGAGGCATATTGCAAATATTGACAATAAGATTTAATTGAGATAAGTAAAATAAATTTTAATGATTAATTCGTACTAATAATATTTTTGTTACCAAAATAATAATTTAGCCGATCTATCTAATTTTCTCTTAGAGTATTCGTAAAAAATATAAAAGTTGTTTTAATACATTTTATTCTTTCAGTATTTAAACTAAATTAACGTGGCTATCCAAATTTTTGCTCAATAAATTATCAGTTTACCATTGGTTAATATATTTTGGTCCTCTCGTACTAAAAATATCTCTTTTAATTTTTCATTTACAGTAGATAGGGACCGAACTGTCTCACGACGTTCTGAACCCAACTCACGTACCTTTTTAACTAGCGAACAGCTAGACCCTTGAAATCAACTACAATTTCAGGATAAGATGAGTCGACATCGAGGTATCAAACCGTGATCTCGATAAGAACTCTTAATCACGATAAATCTGTTATCCCTAGAGTTCCTTTTATTTGTTGAACATTTTTAGATTCCACTCTTAAAAATGGGTCACTATAACTGACGTTTGTCCTAATTTGATTAATAAATCTTATTATCAAGCAAAATTTACTATTATGTTATGTTTTTACCTTCGTACGCCTCCGTTACTTTTTAGGAGGCACTCATCCCAAGTAAACTTTCTCTTTTACACTTTTTATTCTTAATAATTAAAAATAATTAACACCAATAAAGTTTTAAAATGGTATTTCATATCTTGAATTTAAATTCTCCCATTTTTATAAAACTTTATTGTGCAATATAAAATAAAAGTAAAGGATCTAGGGTCTTTCCGTCTTACTGTAAATAGTTCACATTTTCATGAACATTGTAATTTCGCTGAGTTTGTATTAGAGACAGTGAAGCAATCGTTAAGTCATTCATGCAGGACGGAATTTACCCGCCAAGGAATTTCGCTACCTTAGGATTCTTATAGTTAGAACCGCCGTTTACTTGAAGTTAAAAATTCGACAAATATAATCAAAAATGTTTATAACCAAGCACTGGGCAGACTTCAGACTCTATACAGCTTTATTAAAATTGGCAGAGTCCTATGGTTTTGTTAACCAGTCGTTACTTCTTATTTTATAATTCCTTGTTATTTACAAGGTTTTCCTTTTAGCGAACTTACGGAATTAATTTGCCGAGTTCCTTTAATACAATTTTCTCATACAAAAATTTTGAAACCTGCGTCGGATTTAGTACGGTTTTTTTTATAGCATTTTTTCTAGAAAAATTAATTTATACGATTTTTTGCTTAAGTTATACGATGTATTAAATTAATTTTTTTTCTAAGTTTTAAATGAAAATATTATTTTCTTGAAAACTTAATACTAATAAATATTTAAATTATTTATCATCGAACTTTACTTTCATACTTTATCTTAGACACCGATTCACTCAACGAAGATAAATTTACGTTGAAACCCTTATCAGTTTTGATTATGATTAAATAACATAATTCTCGCTACTCATACCAGCATTTTCAATTTTGTTTGATTACCATAATTTTTTCAAATCATAATATGATTTTATACACAAAACGTTTCACTACCATTATAAATTTAATATTTCGGTTGTAAATTTATTATCATAAATTTTCGATTTATTGGAAATAAATAAAGAGCTAAAACGCTATCTCTACTGAAAAGCTGCTTCTAAGCCTATCAAAATTATTTGAATTTCAAAAAATCTTTTTAGTTAATTTACATTTAATACCTTAATAATTAATCTGGATTGTTTTCCTTTTGTCTAAAAACCTTATCGCAATTAGACTGAATATCAAAAAAAGTTTAATTTGATTCAGAGTTAAAAAAATCAAAAGTCTTTAAACCTTAGAATTTTTTGTACTTTACACAAATAAATCAATTTTGATTCTATACTAAAATATATTTCGTGAAAAACCGGCTATAACCAAGTTTGATTAGCCTTTCACTCCTAATCATCAGTCTTCTTAATATTTTGCTACATATAAAAGTTTAGTCCTTATTTAATTATTACATTAAAATCAACTTGCTAATGATTAGATCACTTGGTTTCAGGTCTAATAATTGTAACTTCTAATAAAATTTAAAAATTTATCATTAAATTTGCTACAAATATTAACTTACTGGTTCGTTATGCAAAAAGCATTTCGTTGTAATTAGTTACTTCGAATTTAAATTAAACATTCAATTTACTAAATTTTTCAATTATTTTCAACTTTCCTTTTCAGTACTCGTTCACTATCGGTTAAACTGAATTTTAAGCTTGGAAGGTGGTACTCCCTTTTTCATAGTAATAAATACTAATACTTTATACATATGAAATAATAATAAGTTGAAGTGTAATTAGTTATTACAGGACTCTTACCTTATAACGTTTTATAACTTTACAATATTTGTAACAACAGATTATTTCAATTTAGCTTATAACTTTTGCGTTCATTCGCCATTACTAACAAATTCTCGGTTGATTTTTTTCACTGTTACTAAGATGATTCATTTTACAGTGTTTATTTATTTAAATATAATATTAAAATTTACCTAAAGAAATTTATAAGTCACAGGTTAAAACCTAATTATAATTTTCGTTTTGTAACGTCTTTATTTAAACAGTTTACCAAGTTTACATTAAATGCTTAAAAAAATTTATTAGTATTCTCTCAATTATAAATTATTGTTTATCCTTTCATTAAATTCATAAACTCAACAGTAATACTATGACGAACTCTATAATAAATTACTAAAATAGCTAAACCTATTGAAGACTCAGCAGCAGCAACTGTTAATATTAATAGAGCAAAAATTTGGCCACTAACATCATCAATATAAACAGAAGTATAAATTAAAAAAAAACTGACAGCTAAAAACATCATTTCTAGTGACATTAACATAACCAAAATGTTTTTTTGATTTAGTATCATTCCAAATAAGCTGATAAAAAAAAGAGTGATAAAAAGATTGTAACCGTTAAAAACAGACATTATTAATAGTTTATATAAAATATTTTATTGAAATAGTAGAAAAAAACTGTAATCCAGCCACAGGTTCCCCTACGGCTACCTTGTTACGACTTCGTTCTAGTTATCATTTTACTTTGAAAAATTGATTATAATTTTTTTAAAGAAAATTTGACTTCCATAACGTGACGGGCGGTGTGTACAAAATTCAAGAACAAATTCACCGTTACATTCTTATAAACGATTACTAGCAATTTCAATTTTATATTTTCGAGTTTCAGAAAATAATTCATAGATTTAGAAATTTTTAGAAATCTTTGTAAACAAATAACTTGTTTACTATTTTTTGTAAAAACCAATGTAGCACATGAAAGTAGCCCAATTTATAAAGGTCATGAGGACTTGACGTTATTTTTTCTCAGTCAAAATATCTTTGACTTGGTATTAAATATAATAAAATTTTGAAAATTTAATAAAAAAGTTTCGTCCGTTAATTGGAATAAACCAAACACTTCAAAGCACGGACTGACGACAGCCATGCAACACTTGTAATAAATCAAAAATATTTATATTCAAAAATTGGTAAGGTTTCGCGCGTATCTTCGATTTAAACCACATGCTCCACTGCTTGTTTGAATTCCCGTCAATTCCTTTGAGTTTTAATCTTGCGATCGTAGTTCCCAGGCGGAATGCTTATACGTTAGTAAAATAAAAAGTATTACTTTAATTTTTATTAGCATTCATAGTTCAGGGTATAGACTACAGGGGTATCTAATCCCTTTTGCTACCTATACTTTAATTAAAAAATGTCAGTATCAAATAAGATTTATGTATTAACCGAATGAAGTTCTTTTAGATATTAACATATTTTACCAATACACCTAAAATTCCGAAATCATTAATTTGAACTCTAGCAAATCAGTATAAAACCAAACTAATAAATAAACTTTCTATTTGATTTTAAACAAATTTACCATATAATAATTCTTTACGCCCAATAATTTAGAATAACACTTGCCCTTCTCGTTTTACCGCGGCTGCTGGCACGAAATTAGCCAGGACTAATAACTTGATGACAAATCATAATTTTTAATCAAGTCAATGTTTTACAATAAGAATATTTTCATCACATAATTGGTTTAACTGGGTCAAGCTTTTGCTCATTGCCCAATATTCTTCACTGCTGCCTCAAAATAAGAGTCTGGACCGTTTTTCAATTCCAGTGTGGTTGTACATCCGCAAAAATCAACTAAAGATTATAAGCTAATAAATTGTTTGTTTTATTAATACTTAATCTTAAACAAACAATTTTGTCATACATTTTGTGACAAAATTTTTTTGTTTATTACTCACCCGTACGCTAAATACCTAAATAAATTTATTTAGGTATTAAACTTGCATGTGTAAGATTAACCAAAAGTGTTTATTCTGAGCCAGGATCAAACTCTTAATATG